ATGACTCGAAATCCTTTTCATCTTGTAGAATTTAGCCCTTGACCATTAACAGGATCATTAGGGGCCATATTCCTGACTGTTGGATTAACATCATGATTTCACAATCACAACATTTACACTTTAATTATTGGGTTATTATTGATTCTAATAACAATATTTCAATGGTGACGAGATATTATCCGAGAAAGAACCTTTCAAGGTTTTCACACCATAAAAGTATCCTTAGGTATACGAATAGGTATAATTTTATTTATTACATCAGAAGTATGTTTTTTTTTCGCTTTTTTTTGAGCTTATTTCCATAGAAGACTAGCCCCAAACACAGAAATTGGAGCCTGTTGACCACCTATTTATGTGAATCCATTAAACCCATTTCAAGTACCTTTACTAAATACAGCAATTTTATTAGCCTCAGGTGTCACAGTAACATGGGCCCATCACTCCTTAATATTTGGGAATCATAAAGACTCTATCCAATCCATAATTCTTACTGTTACTTTGGGGTTATACTTTACCGTCTTACAAGCAGAAGAGTATATAGATGCCTCCTTCTCCATTTCAGATAGTGTTTATGGTGCTACCTTCTTTGTAGCTACAGGATTTCATGGATTGCATGTAATCATTGGATCACTATTTTTACTAACATGTCTAATACGTATTATTTTCCATCATTTCTCAACTGACCACCACTTCGGCTTTGAGGCAGCAGCATGATATTGACATTTTGTTGACGTAGTATGATTAATTTTATACACCTGCATTTACTGATGAGGATCCTAAGGTATTATACTTTATATAGAAGATATGATTTGCATTCATAAAGAAAGATATCTCTTTTATACCACAGTGAAAAGCCAAATAAGAGGCATTTAACTGTTAATTAAAAAATTGTAATTTAATTACTTCGCTGGGACACTGCGCCGGCACGAACGGATTATATTGATGTTATAAATTATAAGGTAACCCTTCTGTGTTTATGTTAACTTTTATTCTATACTCTATTATTTTAATTATTATAAATATATTTCTACTAACTCTAGGCTTAATCATTAATAAACGATCTTATAGAGATCGAGAAAAAAATTCTCCGTTTGAGTGTGGCTTTGATCCGTCTATCCATGCCCGTGCCCCCTTTTCTATACGATTCTTTTTATTAGCTGTCATTTTCTTAATTTTTGATGTAGAAATTATTTTATTAATACCTCTAACTATACACATTATAAACTCAAATACACACTGACCTATGACAAGATCTATTGCATTCTTAATTATCTTACTTTTAGGATTACTTCATGAATGAAACCAAGGCTCTCTTAACTGATTAAAATAAAAAGGTAATTTAAGGAATAAAATAAGGCTGCTAACCTTACTTTGAGCAATTCGAAACTGTTCTACCTTTTATGAATAATAAATTTTTTCCCTCCAACTTTTTATTTATTTCAATCATAATTTTAGGAACATTAATATCCCTTTCGTCTTCTCATTGATTGACTATATGAATAGGTTTAGAACTTAACTTAATAAGATTTTTACCTTTAATAAACATTAAAGGAAAAATATTAGAAGCTGAAGCATCAATAAAATATTTTATTATCCAAAGATTAAGCTCTAGAGTACTAATTTTTGGTTCTATTATAATATATATTTATAACTTGTCATGGTACTCTATATTTAACAATACGGTCACTATTTTAATCTTATTATCTTTAGTACTAAAGCTTGGTGGGGCTCCTATGCACTTTTGATTACCTAGAATCACCAAACAAATATCATGAAGAATTTTATTTCTCTTATTAACATGACAAAAATTAGCCCCTTTATTTATATTAAGGTTAATTAATTACAACTTTATAATAATCATAATTATTTCTGTCCTATCTACATTAATAGGGAGATTAATAGCACTTAACCAAACCAACTTACAATTAATTATAACCTATTCCTCCATTTCTCATCTAGGTTGAATGATATCAATAATCTTAATTAATAACTCACTAACATTATTTTACTTTATTAATTATATTATTATTTCTATTCCTTTACTGCACTTAATCAATTCAGAGGTAGGAAATCAACTATTTATATTAACACAAAAAAATAACACCAACAGTATAATTATTATTTCCCTAATTTTATCTCTAGCAGGATTACCTCCATTATTAGGTTTTATATCTAAATTAATTATCTTAATCTCTTTAATCAACATAAAACTATTTATTTTAAGTATATTTCTATTATTAGGTACTTTAATTAGCCTATACTTTTATTTAAACATATCATTAATATTAATAATTAAATCATACTCTATATTTAAGACAAATAAAAATATCAAAAATTATAAATCACTAATTTCATTAAATTTAATAAGAAGTTTTGTTATTTACCCAATTGTTATTATATTTATTAATTATGCGATGACTGTTTTCCACAAATCACAAAGATATTGGTACTTTATATTTTATTTTTGGTATCTGATCTGGCTTATTAGGAACTTCTTTGAGTTTAATAATTCGAACTGAACTAGGTAAACCTGGTTCATTATTAAATGATGATCAATTATATAACGTAGTAGTAACTGCACACGGTTTTGTTATAATTTTCTTTTTAGTTATACCAATTATAATTGGAGGATTTGGTAATTGATTAGTCCCTTTAATATTAGGAGCCCCTGATATGGCTTTCCCGCGTATAAACAATATGAGGTTTTGATTGCTACCCCCCTCATTATCATTACTACTAGCCTCTTCGGCAGTAGAAAGGGGTGCAGGTACAGGATGGACTGTGTACCCTCCATTATCAAGTAATATTTCACATGCAGGCCCTTCAGTAGACCTAGCTATTTTTTCTCTTCATTTAGCAGGAGTATCTTCTATTTTAGGTGCTATTAATTTTATTACAACCATTATAAATATACGCTGAGAAGGACTACAAATGGAACGAATACCTTTATTTGTATGATCTGTTTTTATTACAGCCATTTTACTATTACTATCCCTACCTGTTTTAGCTGGAGCAATTACAATACTATTAACTGACCGAAACTTCAATACAACCTTTTTTGATCCAAGAGGGGGTGGTGATCCTATTTTATACCAACACTTATTCTGATTTTTTGGGCACCCAGAAGTTTATATTTTAATTCTACCAGCATTTGGTATTATCTCTCACATTGTTTCTCACCATTCCCTTAAAAAAGAAATTTTTGGTGCTCTAGGTATAATTTATGCGATATTATCTATTGGTTTATTAGGATTTATTGTGTGGGCACACCATATATTTACAGTTGGTATAGATGTAGATACACGAGCCTATTTTACCTCAGCAACTATAATTATTGCTATTCCCACAGGGATTAAAGTATTTAGTTGATTAGCCACAATTTACGGTTCCCCTGTAAAATATAACACACCCATATTATGAGCCATAGGCTTTATTTTTTTATTTACTCTAGGGGGACTCACTGGTATTGTGCTATCTAACTCCTCTTTAGATATTATGCTCCACGATACTTATTATGTGGTAGCTCATTTTCATTATGTCTTATCCATAGGAGCTGTATTCGCCCTATTCGGGGGTTTTAATCACTGATACTCGTTAGTGACAGGTTTAACATTAAACCAACAATGAACAAAAGCACACTTCCTAACTATATTCCTAGGAGTAAACTTAACTTTTTTCCCTCAACACTTTTTAGGTCTAGCAGGAATACCTCGACGTTACTCCGACTACCCAGATTGCTACACCAAATGAAATATAGTGTCTTCAATAGGTTCTATGTTGTCATTAACAAGTGTTTTATTTTTTATTTTTATTGTATGAGAAAGATTAATTTCACAACGAACAATTATCTGATCAAATCATTTAACAACATCTTTAGAATGAGATAATCGATTACCAGTCGATTTCCACAGACTATCAGAAACAGGAGCACTATATATTTAAATGACCTATTGAGGACAATTAGGATTTCAAGACGCTTGTTCTCCTTTAATAGAACAAATTATTTTTTTTCATGATCATGCTATATTCGCTATTATAATAGTTTTAACTATAGTAATATACATGTCTTTTATTTTAATAACCAACCAATTTTCATGTTTAAATATTACTGAAAGACAAAAAATTGAAACCATTTGAACAGTGGCCCCTGCATTAATTTTACTTTTCTTAGCTTTACCTTCTCTGCGGTTACTTTACTTACTTGACGAAACAAACCAACCTCTAGTCACAATTAAATCAATGGGACATCAATGATATTGAAGATATGAATATTCAGACTTCCTTGACATTGAATTTGATTCATATATAACCCCTACAAACGAATTAAACCTCGGACAATTTCGCCTACTAGAAACAGATCACCATTTAATCCTACCAATAAAAACAAATACACGCGTAATTGTCTCATCAGCAGATGTTATCCATTCATGAACTGTCCCTTCCCTAGGAGTAAAAGTAGATGCAATCCCAGGACGATTAAATCAATTAATATTATACCCTAACCGTCCCGGAATTTACTATGGACAATGCTCAGAAATTTGCGGTGCTAACCACTCATTTATACCAATTACATTAGAAATTGTAAATATAAAATATTTTATTAAATGGTTAAACATAATAATGGATACTTAAGAAAAGTTAGTTAATCATAACATAAAATTGTCAATTTTAAATTACTAATCTATTAGTACTTTTCAATGCCACAATTATCCCCTATTAATTGATTATTCCTTTTCTTTATATTCTGATCTATTTTAATAATCAACACATCTATTATATGATGAAATACTAATAACCTTTACATAATTAATAAAACTAAAACAACCAAATTAAATGTTAAATATAACTGATAAGTTATAATAGTTTAATTAAAACCTTGGTCTTGTAAACCAAAATTAGATTTATATCTTTATAATTCTAATAATCTAAAATATAAAGTCACAATAAATCTAAAAAGGGCCGTACTAGAAATACAAAAAATCATAAAAATCTAAAAACCTGTCCAATAGGCTCATAAGGATACTCCACCGGACACCCCCCAATCCAAGTTAATAAAAAAAAACAACCAATTATCAACCAAAAATTCAATTGTATAAATAAATTATAACCACAACCGCGACAACCCTTAATATGTAAAAAAGGTAAAAAAAACAACACACAAATAGACATTACTAAACTAATAACCCCCCCTAATTTACTAGGAATAGAACGTAAAATAGCATAAGCAAATAAAAAATATCATTCAGGTTTAATATGTAAAGGAGTTAACAAAGGGTTTGCAGGAATATAATTCTCTGAGTCCCCTAAAGCATTAGGAAACAATATACTAATTTCAATTAATAATAATAATATAACAAAAAACCCAAACAAATCTTTGTATCTATAATATTGATGAAAAGGGATTTTATCTAAATTAGAGTTAATGCCTAATGGGTTATTTCTCCCTCCTTGATGTAAAAACAAAAAATGTAATCCCACCATACCAATTAAAACAAAAGGCAATAAAAAATGAAAACAAAAAAAACGACTAAGAGTAGCATTATCAACAGAAAATCCTCCCCAAATTCAATAAACAACTATTTCTCCTACATAAGGAATAGCTGATACCAGATTAGTGATTACTGTAGCACCTCAAAAAGACATCTGACCTCAAGGTAAAACATAACCAACAAAAGCAGTCCCCATTACCAAAAATAGTAACACAACACCAATATTTCAAGTTTCAATTATCACATATGAACCATAATAAATCCCACGAGCTACATGAAAATATAAACAAATAAAAAAAAATGAAGCCCCATTAGCATGAATGTAGCGAAGAACCCAACCATAATTTACATCACGTATAATATGGATCACAGAATCAAAAGCTATTTCAATACAAGATGTGTAATGTATTGCTAAAAACAAACCACTAATGATCTGAACTACTAAACATAAGCCTAATAAAGAACCAAAATTCCATCAAGAAGACAAATTAATAGGAGCCGGTAAATCAATTAAACTTCCATTTACAATCTTTAAAACAGGATGACTTTTACGTAATGAACTCAGCATTTATTTAAACTTAAAAACACGAAGTGGCCCCTCACAATAATAGCAAATCTTCACAACACTAATTAATACAAATAACAAAATAAACCCTAACAACAAATAACACAAAAAATTATCATATATCATAATTACTCTACTACTTCCTATACTTAAATTATCATAATTAATTATGTTTATATCTTTATTAATTACTTCGACCATATCTTTCAATATAAAAAAATTTATCAACATAAATCTAAAAAAAATCCTAAAAAAGTAAAAAAAAACTTTCCCTGAAAGAAAAATAAAATTAGGGATTAGTCTAATTACATACATAAATATAACTAACATCCCTCCAACATAAACTAAAAATAATAAATATCCATACCATCTAAAAATAATTATACTCACCAAAACACTTACAATAAATACTATGTTTATTAATATAAAACCCAACCTTAAAGGTTGAATAACCATTATACTAACACTACTTAATGAAAATCCCATAGATACTAACAATATTAAACTCATTCAAAAGATAAGTACTACTTAATTTTTAACTTCCAATGTTAATATTTTCACATAAATTATCTCCTGTTAATTAATTAAATAAATAAAAACACATAAAAAAACTAAAATATTCAAAACCCTAGGTAAATACCTTTTTCAAATTAAATATATTAGCAAATCATAACGATACCGAGGGTAACTTGCCCGAACTCAAATAAATAACCACGCTACAAACCTTACAAATAAACATAAACCTAGTCCATAAAACCTAACATAGATGATACCCCCTAAAAATAATCTAACCACTAAAACACTTATAAACAAAATATTTCTATACTCAGCTATAAATAAAATAGCAAAACCTACCCCACCATACTCGATATTAAACCCAGAAACTAGTTCTGACTCTCCTTCCGCAAAATCAAAAGGAGCACGATGAGTCTCAGCAACACATGAAACAAACCATATAACTAACATAAAAAAATTTACAAACATAATTCAAACATAATATTGGTACTTTATTAATATTCTTAAACTTATTCTACCCACAAAAATTAAACAACTTAAAAGAATCAAAGATATCCTAACCTCATAAGAAATACTTTGAGCCACAGCACGAACTGAGCCTAATAAAGCATATTTAGAGTTAGAAAACCATCCCGCCCCCATCACACTATAAACCCCCAATCTAGAAACACACAAAAACAAAAGTATACTTAAACCCCCTATAGAACAAATAAAATAATTATTATATAAAATTCATAACATCAAACCTAAAAATAACCTCATAAAAGGACAAATTAAAAAAGGAAAAACATTAACCAAAGTAGGTTTTACCAATTCTTTTCTAAATAACTTAATAGCATCCGCCAAGGGTTGCGGCAACCCTATAATACCTACCTTATTAGGCCCTTTACGCAACTGAAAATAACCCAATCCCTTACGTTCCAACAAAGTAAAAAAAGCTACAGCCAAAAGAGCACAAATAAAAGAAACAATCCTAGATATCAACTCTACCAACATTATTAGAAGAAATAATTTAATTATTTCCTAATAGGAACTTAAATCCTATGCACTGATCTGCCACTCTAACAAGTTTAAACAATAATTGTTTCTTTGAATTTGCAATTCAATATTTTTCTATAAACTATATAAACCTTACATCAAAAAGAATTGAACCTTTTCCTTAAAAACCAAAAATTTACGTGCACATACACCACAATGTAAAGCTTTTAAGTGAATCGAACACTTCTAATAAATTTTCAAAATTCATATTTCCCAGTAAAACCTATTTAAAGATTATAAATAATCACCTTAACACCTTCAACGTTATGCTCTTTATTTAAGCTATTTAAATTTAAAACAAAAAAAACTTATTTAAATAACCAACATTTAAAATAAAAAACAATATAGGGTAAAAATGAAGAAATAATAATAAATACTCACTAAAATTATTACTATAATTTCTATTTATATAACTTATTACACTACCATGCTGAGTCCTAATAAACATAACTAAGTTATATAAACCCCCCACAAAAACTATAACAATAATAATCATAATAAATATACTTCTATATATATATACTGAACAAAATAATATAATTTCACTAACCAAATTAATGCTTGGTGGGGCTCCTATGTTACTAATACAAAACAGAAATCACCACAAACACATAATAGAATTTATATTAAGTAAACCACCATATAAATATAAACTACGACTTTTAAATTTCTCATAAACTAAATTAGCCAAACAAAACAATCCAGAAGAACAAAACCCGTGAGAAACCATCATTAAAACCCCCCCTTCTCATCCTCATATAAACTTACTCAAAACTCCAGCCAGCATTATGCCTATATGTCCAACAGAAGAATAAGCAATTAATGACTTAATATCTCTCTGCCCAACACAAATAATAGCAGTAATAACTCCACCTCACAAAGAAACAATAATTAAAATCTTACTAACAAAAATATCATTCAAAAAAAAAACTATTAATAAACGTAAAATACCATAACCACCTAACTTTAATAAGACCCCAGCCAAAATTATAGAACCAGCAATAGGAGCCTCAACATGAGCTTTAGGAAGCCATAAATGAACAGAAAACATGGGTAATTTAACTAAAAAAGCTATTATTATTCCTATAAATCAAAGAAAATTAACACTATATAATGCCAAAACACAATTTAAATAACTAACCAAAATTATATTAAAAGACCTGTATAAATACCCTAATATCAACAACCTTACCAATAAAGGCAAAGAAGCACTAATAGTATATAATATTATATATATGCCCGCTTGTAAACGCTCCGGTTGATAACCTCAACCGATAATTAATATCAAAGTAGGAATTAAAGAAACTTCAAAAAAAATATAAAAATACATTAAATTACAACTCAAAAAAAACACAATCACTAACAAACACAAAATTAAAACCACCAAAGAAAAATTAGAACTCTTATTATTTATAACTTTAACCGAGTAATTACTAGCAAGTAATATTAAACCTCTAATTCAAAAAGTTAAATTTACCAAAATACCTCTAACATTATCACAATATAAATAATTTATACAAACATTACCTCAAACTTCTAAATTTAAAAATTTTAAAGAAAAAAACCTCATTAACATTAAAAACCAAAAACGTATTTCTCAACACAACATAGATTTACACAATACTAAACCCAGCCCTCTAAAAATTATTACTATAATCTATAATTTATATAAATTCAAAGATTTTACGTAATCATTACCATGTACACGAACTATCCTCACTAATAAGGATAAACCCAACCTAGCTTCACACACACCAAAAACAACAATTACTATTATTAACCTATAATCACTACTATACATACCCCAGCTTAACAAAAAAATAAAAATAATACCTAATATTATAATTTCAAACCTCAATATAATATTCAAAATATGTTTCCACTGAAATACCAGAATAATAACACCACAAATATAGATAAATACCCTAAATAATATCTCTCCTTTCATAATCATCAAGATTTAAACTATATATATTTATAAAAGACCTTGAAAGTCTCCAGTTTATTTAACTTAAAATCTTTATAAAGTAAGATATTATCTTATAAAATAAACCTAAATTATTCACACTACTCTGCCAACTTTATTCAAAATTAATTATTTTAATTATTTCCTCAATGTAAGTGAGACACATTAATTTATGTTAAATTTTGTATTTTATTTAACAACTATTAAACCATTTGTTTGGAAAACAAATATACTGACTTATACTAATAAAATTATTCTTAACACTCCAAAGTGTTCTAAAAAATTGAAAATCTAATGTGCAACTTTATACACTATAAGAACTTTATATAATTAATATAACCCTAATTAACTAACCCTCATTAACTTTTATTTAAATATATTAATATTATAATTAATAATTTAGCTATCTTCGGTCCTTTCGTACTAAAAGAAGCTACCTACATTTTAAAAGATAGAAACCAACCTGGCTCACGCCGGTCTGAACTCAGATCATGTAAAGTTTTAAAAATCGAACAGATTTACCAATTAGAGCTTCTACACCCTAAGGTTACTTTAATCCAACATCGAGGTCGCAATCTTATTTTTTAATAAGAACTCTCTAAATAAATTACGCTGTTATCCCTATGGTAACTATATTATAAGCAATAAAATAATTGGTTTATTCATAAATATACATTTTAATTTTAAGGAAGTTACTACATTATCTATTTACCTTATTCCTTAATCACCCCAATTAAAATTCATGTTATATTATCTAACATAATCAAACTAAAATTATAAGCTCAATAGGGTCTTCTCGTCCCTTTAAAAAATTTAAGCTTTTTCACTTTAAAAATTAATTTCTATTAAATAAGATAGAGACAGATTAACCTTCGTCAAACCATTCATTCCAGCCTCAAATTATAAGGCAAACTATTATGCTACCTTAGTACAGTTAAAATACCGCAGCTGTTAAATTTTATCACCGAGCAGGCCCAACTCTTTATTTATAACACACAAAGAGACATGTTTTTGATAAACAGGCGAGATTAACATTTGCCGAATTCCTTTATCTTACTTCATTTTAATAAAAAACAACACTTATTTACAATTAAAACAATTAAATTTATAATTTAACCAATACTCATGTTAACATTATATTTACTTAAAACTAATTTATAAACATTTATGACTATATACTTGAAATAATTTAAATTAGGTATCTAAACTACTTATAAAGAAAAGCATTATTAACTCTACTTTAATTATAATTAAATACAATTTATTCTATAATTAACATAAAGCTTATCCCTTATGATACAAATAATATTAAATAAACAAAATTATTTTAATAATACGATACTTAAATATCCCTAATCAATAAACTAGCTATCGTGAAAATCGATAAACATTTCATTACCACCTAATATTAATCGTATAACTCTACAACGTTAACACGCCATATATTAGATAAATCTTTTCAATTCGAGAACAATTTATATAAAAATTAATATATCATCAACCCATTATACAAAAGGTACGAATTATTAATCTACTACAAAAAAAATTAAATACTTTATCCTTCACAGTTCCCTACACAACATTTTATCTATACCCTTAATACCACATAAACAAACAATTTAATTTCTACATAAACCTTTATACTTACAACTTATCAAACATTTCTATAATAATTTACATATAAACTCTCCCTATACCCACATCCCAGAAACAGCTTCCACTACATCTACTATGTTACGACTTATCTTATTTTCCAACAAGAGCGACGGGCGATATGTACGCATTATAAAACCTAATTCATATAAACCTACTAATTATAATTATTACTACCAAATCCAACTTCAAAAGTCAATTACATGACTTAATCCGATTAAAAATCATAAACTGTAGTTCACTTTATAAACCTTTTTTATTAGCTGCATTTTGACTTGACATAATAACCTATCAATTATTAAGTCTCTTACATAATTCTTACAAAATAAACTGATGACAGCAATATACAAACTGATTAATTATATAAATAATCATTCAAAAAAAAGTAAGTATAAATTGAGGATTATCAAATTAATAAGCAAACTCCTCTGGAAGGATATATAACACCGCCAAGCCTTTTAAGTTTCAAACACAAAAAATAATCAATTTTTACACTACCTAAATTATGTTCATACTACTTAAGTAATAAAATTTTTAAAATAAAGAATAATAGGGTATCTAATCCTAGTTTTCATTCCTACTTTCAAAGAATGTACAATTAGAATAATATAATTAATAACAATTATTAAATTTTACCTACAATTATTGCCCTTAACTAATCTAAATACTAATAAACATACTACTTTATTTTATACTGTATAAATATAAATTTAAAGCATTAGTATAACCGCAGATGCTGGCACCAATTTATCCACTTTTATACTACATTAACTATATCAAACTTTCATTCATTGTATAATAATAAATACTGCGTAATTTATCTTCATCATTATAATAAAATACTAAAAATGACATCTAAATAATCAATTTATATTAAACAAACCAAATATACTAAATAGACAAATAAAACATTTATAATTAAACTTAACATATATTAATTTAATAACAACTTATATTATAACCAAAGCCAAATTAATCATATAAGAAATGATAAATCATATATGATTTCGGCTCATAATTAGGTGATACACACCCTTATATTTTACACACAAATAACAAAACAAACAAAAAGAATTAAATAACAATTAATTGCTAATATTAACCAATGTTCAAAAACAAAAAAAAAGAATTTATTTAAATTAAAAACACCTTGACCCCCTAAAATTTCAAACCAGCCCATATCCACGGCTTTTAACCTTATATTAGAAAGTTCTTTAAACCCCCTTAAAGAAGGATAACAAATAAATCTGCTCATAAACCATATTCTACTATTAATATAAGTTAAAACATTTAACTTGAAACTAACAATACCTTTATCCCAAAATCCAATAGACAAAATTAATCTAAAAATAATTAAAAAAGGAACAATCAACTTTATAAACACAGGCATGTAAATATTCATTTCAAACATACTAAATATGCTCTGAAAAAATCAACCGCCCCATAAAGCCCCCAAAACAAGTATACTTATAGGAAAAACTATGTTTACATCATTATCACTCACATTAACATAAGGCTCAAACCCTTCATTACCTCAAATAATATAAAAAGAAAAACGTAGCCTATACAAAACAGTTAAACATACTCCTACCAACCCTAACAACACTATAAAAAAATTTACACCCCCAGTAACCAACCCTTCAATAATTAAATCTTTAGAATAAAAACCAGCAAGAAACGGTATACCGCACAAAGCCATATTAGACACATTTAAAAATATACAAGTAACCGGTAATATATTAGAAACATTATTAATCTGGCGCATATCCTGACTTCCTATAAAACAATGGATAATATTACCACCACATATAAATAACAAAGCCTTAAATATAGCATGAGTGTATAAATGAAATAATGCTATCATTGGTATATTTAATCTCAATGACATCATCATCACCCCTAACTGGCTAAGAGTGGACAAAGCAATAATCTTCTTTATATCATATTCATATAGAGCACAAATACCTGATATAATAGTAGTTATGATAGAAATATAAAACATAAAAATACTAAACCAATAATAAACAATTAAATAATTAAAAAACCGAATAAACAAATAGACCCCAGCCGTAACCAAAGTTGAAGAATGAACTAAAGCAGAAACAGGAGTAGGAGCAGCTATAGCCGCCGGAAGTCATCTACTAAAAGGAATCTGAGCACTTTTAGTTATCCCAGCAATTATAATAAAAAAATTAACCAACTCAAAACCTATAAAATTTCAAAAACACAACACATTTCAATGACCTAAAACCAACAAAACTGAAATAGAAGCTAAAATAAAACAATCCCCAACCCGATTTATTAATACCGTCAATATACCAGCTGCCAGAGACTTATTATTTTGGTAATAAATAACAAGACAAAAAGAAACTAGCCCTAATCCATCTCAACCTAATAACAAAGACACTAGCCTGGGAATAAAAATCAAAAAATTTATAGACAAAACAAACAACATAACCATAATAGTAAAACGAAAAGAATTCATATCCCCTTTTATATAAGATAGACTAAATACCATTACACACCCAGAAATAAAACAAACTAGCCCTCTAAACCTACATCTCACCCAATCTAATAATAAATCAAACCTCACTCCTCCTCTTATACAACTAAATAATTCTCACCTAAAGATGTAACAAACATTATTTAAACACAAATAAACTATTATCAAACTTATCACAAAAAAAGAAAAAAATAATAATAACCTAAACCTCAACTCAATACCAATTAACCTAAACATAGTAAAATAATCTAATAAAATTATCTGTAAAACCACAATTTACTATTTTTCTTAAACTAATTTTACTAACAAAGGAATTATAATTCATTTTTGGGGTATGAACCCAACAGCTTGTATTTTAGCTTACTTTATTTTATGAGAAAGTATTACACTTATTCATAGATTTACAATCTACCGACTTAGATCGACCACCTCACATATTAAGTGGCTGAACCTTAAGCACTAGACTTTTAATCTAGAAAATGATTTTTTTAAATCCTTAATATATGATAGTAGACATCTTTTCTTCCTTTGATGATCACAATTCCACATTATTTTCAGCCCACATACTAACCTGACTATTATCCTTATGATCTTTATTCTTCATCAATTCATCCTACTGAATTAATTCATCAAATATAAATAACCTTATAACCCTCCCAAAACAAGCAATTAACATCCAAATCACACGATCATTTAGTATAAATATAGGAGGATTTAGTTTAATAATCTCATCTTTATTCATTACTATTATCAATTTCAATATATTAGGGTTAATACCATACGTTTTTAGAACCACTAGACATTTAGCAATAACATTCGTTTTAGCATTACCCTTATGACTATCCTTAATTATATCATCTTATATAAATAACCCATACTCAAGACTAGCATCTATATTACCCTTAGGAACCCCTACATTTTTAATTCCATTTCTACCAGTCATTGAATCATTAAGAATCCTAGTACGACCAATCACCCTATCTATCCGACTAGCAGCTAATATTAGAGCAGGTCATATTATCCTAACACTAATTGGAGACTATCTAACCGTTTCAATAATATCATCCTCATACTTAATCTCACTATCAGTCATTATCATTCAAACAGGGTACTTTATCTTCGAAATTGGAATTGGCATTATCCAAGGATATATTTTCTCCTTACTAATCACCCTCTACACTGATGATCACCAATAA